ATTGGCCACATTAAAATTACCTTCTGGAGAGGTTCGTTTAATATCCAAAAACTGCTCAGCAACAGTCGGACAAGTAGGGAATGCTGGGGTGAACCAGCAAGATTTGGGTAGAGCCGGATCGAAACGTTGGCTAGGTAAGCGTCCTGTAGTAAGAGGAGTAGTTATGAACCCTGTAGACCATCCCCATGGGGGTGGTGAAGGGAGGGCCCCAATTGGTAGAAAAAAACCTGCAACCCCTTGGGGTTATCCTGCACTTGGAAGACGAAGTAGAAAAAGGAATAAATATAGTGAGAATTTGATTCTTCGTCGTCGTAGTAAATAAAATGGGATAGGAAAGAAAATCGAATCTCTTTCTTCGTGTTTTCAAAAAAAGAAATCAAAACAACATAAAATAGGAGAAATTCACTGTGTCACGTTCACTAAAAAAAAACCCTTTTGTAACAATTCATTTATTAAGAAAAATTAATAAGCTTAATACAAAGGAAGAAAAAGAAATAATAGTAACATGGTCGCGAGCATCAACCATTATACCCACAATGATTGGCCATACCATTGCTATACATAATGGAAAGGAACATTTACCTATCTATATAACAGATGGTATGGTGGGACACAAATTGGGCGAATTTTCACCTACACGAAATTTTGGAGAATATGCAAAAAATGATACTAAATCTCGTCGTCGTTAAATTATAAATTTATACTTAATCATTGATAAATATAGGGAAGTTTTTTTTATGCAAAAAAATAAAAAGAGAAAATCAGAAATATATGCTACAAGTAAACACATACGTATGTCTGCTGATAAAGCACGAAGAGTTATTGACCAAATTCGTGGACAGTTATGCGAAGACGCACTTATGGGACTTGAGCTTATGCCTTATCAAGCAGCATATCCTATTTTCAAATTAGTTTATTCTGCAACAGAAAACGCTAAAGTCAATGCTGGTTTTAACAAAGAAAATTTAATTATTAGTGAAGCACAAGTTAACGAAGGAATAACTGTGAAAAAAAGACGACCCCAAGCTAGAGGTCGAAGTTTTATTCTAAGAAAACGAACTTGTCATATAACAATAGTATTAAAAGATATTTTCTTTACTGAATAATAAAACTACATTACAAACTCTTATAGATACCTATAGATACCCTGGAAGCAAAAAATGAAAAACCCAAAGGACTACCTATAAAACTGTTAAAATAAGAAAGGTGATAATATTCAAACATAGTGGAGGAAAATTATGGGACAAAAAACAAACCCACTTGGGTTTCGACTTGGGACAAGCCAAAACCATCATTCTGTTTGGTTTGCACACCCCAAAAACTATTCTTACGGTCTAGAAGAAGATCAAAAAATAAGAAATTGTATCAAAAAGTATGTACAAACAAATATTAAAAAACCCTCTGGAATTGAGGGAATTGCACGTATAGAGATTCAAAAAAGAATTGATGTTATTCAAATTAACATTTTTATGGGATTTCCAAAAGTACTAATAGAAAAAGAACAGAAAAGAATTAAAGAATTGCAATTAAATATAGAACAAGAACTCAATTGTGTTAATCGAAAGCTAAACATGACTATTGTTCAAATATCAAACCCTTATGGGCATCCTAATATCCTTGCCGAATTTATAGCCGGACAATTAACAAATCGAGTTTCATTTCGACAAGCTATAAAAAAGGCTATTGAATTAGCCAAACAAACGGATACGAAAGGAATTCAAATACAAATAAGCGGACGTATTGGAGGAAAAGAAATGGCACGGATCCATTGGATCCGAGAGGGTAGACTTCCACTCCAAACGATTCGGGCTAAAATAGATTATTGTTGTTATCCAGTGCGAACTATTCATGGGGTATTAGGCATAAAGATTTGGGTTTTTAGAGACTTTCAAGAAAAACAATAAAAGAGCCTTTACCCTCTTTAATTCTGAAAACAAAAAATAAAAAACAACAACAATAATTCTATAGGGTTAAATAAAAATCATAAGATTTTTATTATTTTTGTATATACTTGCTATGCTTAGTGTGTGACTCGTTGGTTTTTCACGATCATCAAAATAAATGATCAAAATAGTAAATAATTTAAATTAGTAAGTACTAAGTAACGAAAAAAAAAAGAAACAACTCATCGCTTCACAGTATCTCAAAAAAAAAAAGCGGTTTATCAATTTATTAACAAACAAATTGTTGCATTTAAAAAGCAATAATATTAAGGATTCAAAAAATAAAAATTATACAAACAAAGAAAAAAAGAAAGAAAGAAAAAAAGAGATCAATGAAATATGATCAAAATCGATGTAAGGTCTATAGTTTTTTTTAACTAATGTAATTAGGCATGAATATCACTTGCTCTATAATAAAAAAAGATTTCCATATTCATATTATATTCATATTATAGAATTATAGAACAAAAAAAAATAATGAGCTTCGATCCAATAAAGACTAAGAAAATTGATTCAAGAATAATAATTAATTAAAGCTCCTTTGTACAATAAAGACCTAAGCATGAATCAAAAAGCGATGGGAACGACGGAACCTATAAATTCAGTTGATTCTATTGAAAATGGATCCTTATGATTTTTTAGGAAGGATGGCGAAAAGAACCAAAATAGAATCTCTTGTAAGACTTCATAAGTTAAACTTGAAATGCTACAAATAATAAAATAATAATAAAAGATTGAAAGAGTCAATATTCGCCTGCGAACACTTTAAATATATTTTCTATTGAAAATAAAAAACAACTAACAACTAAAAAAGATAGAATAAAAAAAAAGGACTTTTCTTTTTTTTTTTTTTCATACAAAAAAGACAAAAGGATTTCGTTCTATTTTTGAATTCTACTATAGATATTATTTTTGATAAATCATTTAATACATAAAGACCACGATTTTTAATAATCTACTAAACTAAATAAATAGATTCTTTAAAAAATTAAATAGATTATTAGATAATAAAAAAAAGATAAAAAAAAAAGAACATTTAAGAATTCGATAAATTTTTGTTATTCGATGTCTTTTTTTTTCAGAATAAGAATGCTTGTAATTCGCGAGGAGCTGGATGAGAAGAAACTCTCATGTCCAGTTCTGAATTAAAGATGAAATTCAGAAAGAATCATCAATTATAACCCCAAAAGAACCAGATTCCGTAAACAACATAGAGGAAGAATGAAAGGAATTTCTTTTCGAGGTAATCATATTAGTTTTGGTAAATATGCTCTTCAAGCACTTGAACCCTCTTGGATTACATCTAGGCAAATTGAAGCCGGACGTAGAGCAATGACGAGAAATGTACGACGTGGTGGAAAAATCTGGGTACGCATATTTCCGGATAAACCTGTTACTGTAAGGACTAAAGAAACACGTATGGGATCTGGAAAAGGATCGCCTGAATATTGGGTAGCTGTAGTTAAACCCGGTAGAATACTTTATGAAATGGGAGGAGTAAGAGAAAAGATAGCTCGAAAAGCTATTTCAATAGCAGCATCAAAAATGCCTATCCGAACTCAATTTATTATTCGATCTAATAATACAAAGGACCAAATCCTTTAGAACTGCAAAACTTACTTGTACTTTATTTTTGAACAAATAATATTACTTTTTTTTCTTTGCTAAGAAAAGAATAAGATATCAAAAAATGATATGATCCAATCTCAGACCCTTTTGAATGTTGCAGATAACAGTGGAGCCCGAGAATTAATGTGCATTCGCATCATAGGGACTAGTAATCGACGATATGCTCATATCGGGGACGTTATTGTTGCTGTGATCAAAGAAGTAGGTCCAAATTCATCACTAGAAAGATCCGAAGTTATCCGAGCTGTAATAGTACGTACTTCTAAAGAACTCAAACGTGACAATGGTATGATAATACGTTATGATGATAATGCTGCAGTTATTATTGATCAAAAAGGAAATCCAAAAGGAACTAGAATCTTTGGGCCAATTGCTGGTGAATTAAGACAATTAAATTTTACTAAAATAATTTCATTAGCCCCTGAAGTATTATAAAATAAAAAATGAAATCCTTTTAAAGCTATAATGCGGATCGTCTCAACTTGAAAGAATTTGTTTAAAATGAAATTTGAATAAAATAAAGAAAAGATATCTTTTTTCAGGCATATACTTTTCATTTCAGTTATATTCGTTTTATTTTATTAAATAAAACGTTTTTTATTAAATAGTATTAATAAGTAGTACTATATTAATAGAAATTAATAAATTAATAGAATAGAAAAAACAGAATTCTAAATATTAATTAACTTTTAACTAAATAGTTAAATTTAATTAAGTAATTAAGTATAAAAACACCTATGATTCTATTAATTAAAACAATAGGTGTTTTTATAACTAAATAGTTAATTTATAGTTAATTAACTAAAACTAAGAAATCAAGTGAATTCATACAAAAGAAAATACTATGTTGATTAGATCTAGATAAAAGAGAATCATTTTTTTATTATGGGGAGGGACACCATCGCGGATACTATAACCTCTATACGAAATGCCGATATGGCTAAAAAGGGAACCGTTCGAATAGAATATAATAACAGCACCGAAAACATTATCCAAATTCTATTAGACGAAGGTTTTATTGAGAATGTTAGGAAACATTGGGAAGGAAAAAAAAAGATTTTAGTTTTAACCCTACGTCATAGAAGAAATAGGAAAGGAACAGATACAGATAGAAGTAGTCTAAATTTAAAACGAATCAGTCGACCTGGTTTACGAATCTATTCTAACTATCAAAAAATGCCAAGAATCCTAGGGGGGATGGGAATTGTAATTCTTTCTACATCTCGGGGTATAATGACTGACCGTCAAGCTCGACTAGACAAAATAGGTGGAGAAATCTTGTGTTATATTTGGTAATAATCTTTCTAATATATGAATTAGATTCAATTTGAGATTTCAATCAAAAAAAAAAAAGAATCTTTTCTTCTTTTTAATATCTTAAAAGATTCTAATTGTAAGGAAGAATTCTACCAAATAATATAATAAAGT